AAGATATTCTACATAATGTGAATATTCCACCCAAAAGTTTGCTTTTAGTTCAAAACGATCAATATGTAGAATCAGAACAAGTAATTGCTGAGATTCGCGCAGGAATATCCACTTTGAATTTTAAAGAGACGGTTCGAAAACATATTTATTCTGATTCAGATGGAGAAATGCACTGGAGTACCGATGTCTATCATGCCCCCCAATTTACATATGGTAATGTTCATCTATTACCAAAAACAAGTCATTTATGGATATTATTAGGAGGGCCGTGCAGGTCCAGTCTAGTCTACCTTTCGATCCACAAGGATCAGGATCAAATGAATGCGCATTCTCTTTCTGGCAAGCGAAGATATACTTCTAACCTCTCAGTAACCAATGATCAGGCGAGGCAGAAATTGTTTAGTTCGGATTTTTATGGTCAAAAAGACGATAGGATTCCTGATTATTCAGACCTTAATCGAATCATATGTACTGGTCAGTATAATCTCGTATATTCGCCTATTCTCCACGAGAATTCTGATTTATTGTCAAAAAGGCGAAGAAATAAATTCATCATTCCACTACACTCGATTCAAGAACTCGAGAATGAACTAATGCCTCGTTCAGGTATCTCGATTGAAATCCCCGTAAATGGTAGTTTCCGTCGAAATAGTATTCTTGCTTATTTCGATGATCCTCGATACAGAAGAAAGAGTTCGGGCATTATTAAATATGGGGCTATAGAAACGCATTCAGTCATCAAAAAAGAGGATTTGATTGAGTATCGAGGAGTCAAGGAATTTAGGCCAAAATACCAAATGAAAGTAGATCGATTTTTTTTCATTCCTGAAGAGGTGCATATCTTGCCCGGATCTTCTTCCATAATGGTACGGAACAATAGTATCGTTGGGGTCGATACACAAATCACCTTAAATCTAAGAAGCCGAGTCGGTGGGTTGGTCCGGGTGGAGAGAAAAAAAAAACGAATTGAACTGAAAATCTTTTCTGGAGATATCCATTTTCCTGGAGAGACAGATAAGATATCCAGACATACCGGCGTTTTGATACCACCAGGAACAGGAAAAAGAAATTCCAAGGAATACAAAAAAGTGCAAAATTGGATCTATGTCCAACGAATTACACCTAGTAAGAAAAGGTTTTTTGTTTTAGTTCGACCTGTCGTCACATATGAAATAACGGACGGTATAAATTTAGCAACTCTTTTTCCACCGGATCCATTGCAGGAAAGGGATAATGTGCAACTTCGAATTGTCAATTATATCCTTTATGAAAATGGCAAACCGATTCGAGGAATTTCTGACACAAGTATTCAATTAGTTCGGACTTGTTTAGTATTGAATTGGAACCAAGACAAAAAAAGTTCTTCTTGCGAAGAAGCCCGTGCTTCTTTTGTTGAAATAAGGACAAATGGGTTGATTCGACATTTCTTAAGAATCAACTTAGTGAAATCCCCTATTTCGTATATCGGAAAAAGGAATGATCCGTCGGGGTCAGGATTGCTCTCTGATAATGGATCAGATTGTACCAATATCAACCCCTTTTCTGCCATTTATTCCTATTCCAAGGCAAAAATGCACCAATCTCTTAACCAACCTCAAGGAACTATTCATACGTTGTTGAATAGAAATAAGGAATGTCAGTCATTGATAATTTTGTCAGCAGCCAATTGTTCTCGAATGGGGCCATTCAAGGATGTAAAATATCACAGTGTGGTAAAAGAATCAATTAAAAAAGATCCCCTAATTCCAATTAGGAATTCATTGGGCCCTTTAGGAACATGCCTTCCAATTGAGAATTTTTATTCATCTTACCATTTAATAACTCATAATCAGATCTTAGTAACTAAATATTTGCAACTTGACAATTTAAAACAGACTTTTCAAGTGATTCAATTGAAATATTATTTAATGGATGAAAATGGAAAAATTTTTAATCCCGATCCATGCCGTAACATTATTTTAAATCCATTCAATTTGAATTGGTTTTTTCTCCATCACAATTATTGTGCAGAGACATCTAAAATAATTAGTCTTGGGCAGTTTATTTGTGAAAATGTATGTATAGCCAAAAATGGATCGCCCCTCAAATCGGGTCAAGTTATACTTGTTCAAGTTGACTCGATAGTGATACGATCAGCTAAGCCTTATTTGGCCACCCCCGGAGCAACTGTTCATGGCCATTATGGAGAAACCCTTTACGAAGGAGATACATTAGTTACATTTATATATGAAAAATCGAGATCTGGTGATATAACACAGGGTCTTCCAAAAGTAGAACAGGTGTTAGAAGTGCGTTCGATTGATTCAATATCCATGAATCTAGAAAAGAGGGTTGAGGTTTGGAACAAATGTATACCAAGAATTCTTGGAATTCCTTGGGGATTCTTGATTGGTGCTGAGCTAACTATAGCGCAAAGCCGAATCTCTTTGGTTAATAAAATCCAACAGGTTTATCGCTCCCAGGGGGTGCAGATTCATAATAGGCATATAGAAATTATTGT